TGAAGAACATAAGCCAGATGACGGAACGGGAAGACCTAGGATGTAGACGATCATACCATGAGTGATTCGGCGGATTTGGATTCCTATATATACACTCATGTAGTACTTCATTGTACGATAGATATCCATCTGTATAGATATTACATCCAGAAAGCCGTATGCTTTGGAAGAAGCTTGTACAGTTTGGGAAGGGGTTTTGATTGATCAATAAAGAAGAATCTACTTCAACCGATATGCCCTTAGGCACGGCCATACATAACATAGAAATCACACTTGGAAAGGGTGGACAATTAGCTAGAGCAGCAGGTGCTGTAGCGAAACTGATTGCAAAAGATGGGAAATCAGCCACATTAAAATTACCCTCTGGGGAGGTCCGTTTGATATCCCAAAACTGCTCAGCAACAGTAGGACAGGTGGGCGAACGACGGGAATTGAACCCGCGCATGGGTAAAGCTGGGTATAAATGTTGGATAGGTAAGCGTCCTGTAGTAAGAGGGGTCGTTATGAACCCTGTAGACCATCCCCATGGAGGTGGTGAAGGGAGGTCCCCAATTGGTAGAAAAAAACCAACAACTCCATGGGGGTATCCCGCACTTGGAAGAAAAAGTAGAAAAAAAAAGAAATATAGTGATAATTTGATTATTCGTCGTCGTACTAAATAGGAGCGAAAATAAAATTTGTTTCTTCATCTTTACAAAATTTTTAAATAGACATTATAAATATAAAAAATGAAATGTAAATACAGGAGTAATTAATGTATGACACGTTTATTAAAAAAAAATCCTTTTATAGCGAATCATTTATTAATCAAAATTAATAAGCTTACCACAAAGTCGGAAAAAGAAACACTATTAACTTGGTCACGAGCATCTACCATTATACCCATAATGATAGGCCATACTATCTCTATCTATAATGGAAGGGGACATTTGCCAATTTATATAAAAGATCGTATGGTAGGTCACAAATTGGGAGAATTTGCACCTACTCGAACTTTCCAGGGACATGAAAAAAATGATAATAGATCTCGCCGTTAATTTAAAATTTAATATATATAATATAGTTAATATCTTTATCGTTCATATAATTTAGTAGGAGGTGAAACCTATGATAACAACGAGAGGGGAAAAGTCAAATACAAAAACGTACGCTTTAAGTCAACATATATGTATGTCTGATCATAAAGCACGAAGAGTAATTAATCAGATTCGTGGGCGTTCTTACGAAGAAATAATTAGCATATTAGAACTAATGCCTTATCGAACTTGTAATCCCATTTTTAAATTAGTTTATTCTGCAGCAGCGAACGCTAGTCATAATATGGGTTTTAGCAAAGAAACTTTAGTTATTAGTAAAACTGAAGTTAACAAAGGTACTCCCATGAAAAAGTCAAAAGCTCAGGCTAGAGGACGTAATTCTTTAATAAAAAGGCCAACTTGTCACATAACTATTGTATTAAAAGATATATCTTTATCTGAATATGCAGAATATCTCATATGGTTCAAAAAAACTGGATGCATCTCTAAAAAGAAGTATACAGATATGACGTATAGTGGAGATATATGGGACAAAAAATAAATCCACTTATTTTCAGACTTGGTATAACCCATAATCATCATTCCCTTTGGTTTTCCAAACCAAAAGATTATTCTTACGGTTTACAAGAAGATCAAAAAATACGGGATTTTATCAAGAATTTTTTACAAAAAAATATGCGAATATCCTCCAGTGTCGACGGTATTGCGCGTATAAAGATTCAAAAACGAGTCGATTTTATTCAGGTTATAATCTATCTGGGATTCCCAAAGTTATTACTAGGAGAGAAATCGCGAGGACTTGAAGAATTACAAATAAACGTACAAAAAGAATTGAATTATATGACTAAAAAACTTAACATTACTATTAAAAAAATAGCAAAACCTTATGGTTACCCAACTATTCTTGCAGAATTTATAACCGACCAATTAAAAAATAGAGTGTCATTTCGAAAAGCAATTAAAAAAGCTATTGAATTAACCAAACAAGCAAATACAAAGGGAATTCAAATACAAATTGCAGGACGAATCGACGGAAAAGAAATTGCACGTGTCGAATGGATCAGAGAGGGTAAGGTTCCTCTACAAACCATTCGATCTAAAATTGATTATTGTTCATACCCAACTCGAACTATCTATGGGATATTAGGCATCAAAATTTGGATATTTAGAAACGAGGAATAATAAGACTCTACTTATCTATCTGTTAGTAATGGAAAAAAAGAAAAATTATAATTTTATAGGATTAAATAAAAATTTAATTAACATATAATTGCTATGCTTAGTGTGTGATTCGTTGATTTTTTTAAGGTTCGAATTCAAAAAAAAAATGAACCACGCTTGTAATATGAACTAATAACTATAGAACTAATAAAAAACCCATCGCTTCGTATTATCTGAACTCCAAAAAAATTCAAGATATGATATATGGATTATATCGTTGTAGCAACTGAAATCCTTTTTGCATAAACAAAAGAAAAGTAAATCTGATTATGTTATGAGTTGGGAAATAAAATATAAATAAAGTGTGGATAAGTAAAAGAAAGGACGAGGGAAAGAAAGAAAATATCAATGATATATGATTCGAAATGTAAGGTCTCTGAGTCATCTCAAAACTAAAAAGTAATAAAGCATCAATACCAATTCATCGATTGATTTATTCATATAACAAAAAAAAAGAGCTTCGAGCCACTAAAGACTAAGAATATTGACTCAATAACGAATTTAATTTAAATTAGGAGCTCCGTTGTGAAATTCAGACCTAACCATTAATATAAATTTAGAGACGGTGGAAACGATGGAACCCGTGAATACATAAAATTTATAAGATTCAGGGGACGGGATGGCGGAACAAACGGTCAAGTATGCTGAGAGGTCATGAACTAAGTTTTTAGATATTAAAAGAGTCAATATTCGCCCGCGAAAGTTTTATTTTATATGTTTAGTTATAGATTCAAATCAAGATATACAAATTCCTATGAAATTACATAAAATATAAAAAACTCCCAGGATTTCGTGAATTATTCATTAAAATGGATTTACGTGTATATCTTAATTAAAAATGAATAATTTTTGACTACCTTTTTTCATTCGCGAGGAGCTGTATGAGAAGAAACTCTCATGTCCGGTTCTGTAGTAGAGATGAATTGGGAGAACCAATCATCAACTATAACCCCCCAAAAACCAGATTCCGTAAACAACATAGAGGAAGAATGACGGGAATATCTTATCGAGGCAATCGTATTTGTTTTGGTAAATATGCTCTTCAGGCACTTGACCCTGCTTGGATCACGTCTAATCAAATAGAAGCAGGACGCCGAGCAATGGCACGAAACGCACGTAGAGGTGGAAAGGTCTGGGTACGTATCTTTCCCGACAAACCAATTACAGTCAAACCAACAGAAACTCGTATGGGTTCGGGGAAAGGATCCCCCGAATATTGGGTAGCGGTCATTAAACCGGGTCGAATACTTTATGAAATGGGCGAAGTAGCAGAAAATATAGCCCGAAAGGCCTTTTCAATCGCGGCATCCAAAATGCCTATACGAACTAAATTCATTATTTCACGATAGAAATGTAGAACTAAAAAGTGTTTTCATTACAATAGGGGATTCCAAAAATTATGATTCAATCTCAGACCCGTTTAAATGTAGCAGACAATAGCGGAGCTCGAGAATTGATGTGTATTCGAATCATAGGAACTAGCAACAGACGATATGCTCAGATTGGTGACATTATTCTTGCTGTGATTAAAGACGTAATACCCAATATGACCTTAAAAAGATCAGAAGTAGTCAGGGCTGTAATTGTCCGTACTTGTAAAGAACTCAAACGCGAAAATGGTATAATAATACGATATGATGATAATGCTGCGGTTGTCATTGATCCAGAAGGAAATCCAAAAGGAACTCGCGTTTTTGGTGGAATTGCCAGGGAATTGAGACATTTCAATTTTACTAAAATAATATCATTAGCTCCCGAGGTATTATAATTTATAGTCGGATATTTTAATGAAATAAATTCATTAATAAATTTTATTTCACGTATATGCCTTTATTTCATATTTAAACATATTTAAAAACTAAAAAAAAAAAGAATAAATTACCACGTTGATTATATAAAAATTTGGAGTATTTGTTCATCATGGGTAAAGGCACTAGTACTGATATAATAACCTCTATACGAAATGCTGACATGAATAGAAAAGGAACGGTTCGAATAACATCGACTAACATCATCGAAAACTTTAGTAAAATACTTTTACGAGAAGGTTTTATCGAAAACGTGAAAAAACATGAGGAAAGAAACCAAGATTTTTTGATTTCAACCCTACGACATCGAAAGAATAGGCAAAAACCATATAGAAGAAATTTTTTGAATTTAAAAAAAATTAGCCGTCCCGGTTTACGAATATATTCTAACTATCAACGAATTCCTAAAATTATAAATGGTATGGGTATTGTAATTCTTTCTACCTCGAGAGGTATAATGACAGACCGAGAAGCTCGATTAAAAGAAATCGGCGGAGAAATTTTGTATTATATATGGTAATGTTTTCTGATATCCGAATTGTATCAAAAACTTCCTTTTTGTGAAAAAAAAACGAGTTCTTAGTTGTCTAATATCACTACTACTTTATTACTTAAGAATTCAATAGGTTTTACTTGGAATGAAAGAAAAAAAGTAGACTCATGGTTTCAATAGGATTTAATTATTGAATTACTTCCCAATGGTATGTTTCTCAGATTTGTTTCGATAATGAAGATCAAATTTTAAGTTATGTTATGTTTGGAGGAAGGATCCGACACAGATACTGACAGACAATAGAATAAAAATTGAAATAAATCGTTATGATTTAACCAAAGGACGTATAATTTATAGACTATGCAACAAAGAATTAGATCCTTTTTTCAATTTCCACCTTTCGTGAAGACACAATTTGAGGTTATAAATTGAAAAAAGAGA